GGGCATTCCATTGATAACGATAGAAAGAGCGATCCACGGAAGCCATTGAAACCAAGCTTGATAGGATAAGAGCACTCTAACACGAACAGGACCAGGTCAGACATCGCCCTACTAGATAGAAAAGGTTGGGGAGGGCATATGATTGATCTAAAGATTAAAGGGAGCTGGACCAAGCCATCCTGATCGTCCCATACCTTTGAAAGCCCACCAGCTAGCATTCGGAATCACAAGAATAGCGAACTGGGGCGAGCCTATATAATGATAATGTAATAAAGCAAATTGTAAAATACCCAACATCGATCATCAGAGGGATAGTAGCGGACGAGACAAGCTCCTGCGCCTACAACAGATCCTGCAGTTTCAGCTTCGACACCAGCGGCTACTTAAGCTGAAGCTCCTGTTCAAGGGAAGGGTTCCAAACCAGCCTTAGAACCAACCTTAGACCAGACCCAGAAGCAACCAGAAGAGAAAGCCCCCAACTCAACTCCCCGAGACAGCTATTGGCATCAGGGGGCAGCGATGACCAGGACCCGCACCCCCGGAAAAAGATAAAGGCTCTCGTTCGGAAACCACCCCTCCCTATACCTAAAAAGCCTTCCCCTCGTTTAAAGAAAGCCCTCTCTGTGAGCTAGACAGCGAGTCAGCATTCGTCCAACTATTTAGGTCCATGATCCCTCGCCCCGGTCTCTAGATGAGAGGATTCCTTTCCACCGACACCAGATCCCCTTGGCTCAGACAACCACACGATGGAAGAAAGGTTTTTTGAGGGATTGATATATGTTCATAACCGGACTTCCCGCTAGCACGCCCCACTCCTAACTGCATAAGAAATCGAACCCGAAACTAAGCTAAGGCTGTGGAGGTTTTTATTACTGCTTGTCCGCCAGCCAGTAAGCGCTTGGCCCCCGGGCATTGATTAAGTGAGAGAGGACTACCACTTTCGCTCTCCCATCAGTGTGACTAAACTCATCTCCGTCTGCTACTCGCCTGGCCTTAGCCTCTGATCTTTCATCCGTGCCTTCTTAATCCAAGAAAGCTTCTAGGTTTTTCTCCCTTCCATCCTAGTCCGGCAGGCAGCACTTGTAAAAAAAAATCCGGTTAAACGCTCATCAGTTCTCATAGCGAGGCCTCGCTTATTGGATTGAAGCCAACACAACACAACCTAAGCGGTTGCCTGACCTTTATTTGCAGAGTCCCTCAAGCCCCCTCTCGATGAAAAAAGGGGGGAAAGGCACCGGACGCAATTTCGGAACCGGTGCATGCCTAAAGATCGCCTCCTCTAAGAACCTCTCTGCGCCCCTCCCTCTCCTTTCAGTCGAGCTACTTCGTTACCCCGATGCTACCCTGAAGCCGGATCGTGTAGCCCACCTTTGCCCCGGCTTGATTACGAAGAAGAGGCTGTCTCATATCATGGGGGAGTCGAAGCCCTACGGCTAGGACGTAAGCCAGCCGGAAACCAACTAATCTACTTTGGCATTCATGTGCCACGGGTGGACTGAGATCCAAAATATTTTCTGTCAATGGCTTACAGTACTCGATGACTGCATACGTAAGAAAATGTCGAAGGACCACTTTCTATTTTTTTCTCTGTTAATGGATTGGAAAATGAATCGAATTGCATGCAGCATACGTATGAAATTAACACCTCCCCTGCGGTGCCATCAATGAGAATCGAACCAACCACAGCCCCACTACTTACTTTATTATTCCAAGGTTTCGCACCCTGTTGACATTTGTTTCTCGCTGAGTAAGCAATGTCTTTCCCGCCCCGGTACTCAAAAGTCTTATTTGCGGAGAAGGGTTGGTCGTAGATCAGAACGATCGGGCTTCAGGGTAGCTTCTGGGAGTGCTCTACGGGAAGGCATATGTGTTACATCCGGGAGTGCTCAATGATGTCTAGCAGAAGAAGAGGAGAGGATAAGCAAGAAGGTAATATCAGTAGTGAGACTCGAGGGTACCATCAGGGGGGGTTTGGGGGTCCTCCCCCAGCCTAGCTAATAGAGAACTTAAATCTTCCCGTTAAGACTGACCAGAAATACCGGGGTTGAAGGCTTCAGTGAGAGTTCCAGGGTTGTCAACTAGAAGGCTGATTAGAAGATAAGGTTTTTTCCAGGGTTGTCTACGATCAGAACTAGAAGGAAGATGTGATAGCAGTAGCAGAAGGCGGATGCTCTAGTTCCAGGCTGATTATAAGAGATAGTTTACTCGGACGGTGGGATAGCTTAAACATCATCTCCTCCTATCCCGGTGGGAGTACTGAAAGAGGGTGTTACGGGCTTCTTCTTATAAGAAGGAGGGCTTTAGGGCTTAACTAAGTATTAGTTAAGGGCTCGGAACTTCTAGTAAGTGAAGGTCAGCGGGAGCTGCTATCGGTAGCGGAAAGGGCTTGACTTATCTAAGTAAAGGTAGTAGAGACGGCTTGCATCAGGGTTGGCGTGGATAAGGCTTATGTGTAGCATAAGGGTTGGCTTTTAGTCCTTCTTTCCCAAAAAGAAGTAGACCTTATGGTACGTACCCTTCTTAGCCATTGGTGCGTTAAGGCTGAATGGGTAGTCTAAAAACAAAAGAGGCTTCTCCTCAAAGGTAGTTTACTTGCTTAGTGCTTGCTTGCGCTAAGGATCGAAGAGCTTAGTGTGAAACGCTAAGGAAGTCATATGCTCTTTTCTTAAGTGTGGTGCCCTCAATACAACCTTCCCTAAAAGTGGAGGTAGGAGATCCAGTTAACGAATAGGCTACGGCTGTAGCTGCAACGAGTAATGAATTCTCGGAAGCTCTTTCTTAAGGGGTGCCCCCTTCCCTCGAATGCTGCATTGGAGCGAGTTCTTCTACTGCCGAGTCCAGCTCAGGTAGCCATTCGTTCATGCTTCGCCCGGAAGGTTCCTGATAGCTGGTTGACAAATTGCTGTATACTATACTAGGATGCCGGATCTAGATAGATCCAAAGCCTGACTACACGGAATAAATGTAATAATCCGGAGATGACCGCTTTCTTTGTACTCGGCCTCGTTGTTTTAGGCCTCCAAGCCCAGCTTTACGGCTTTCTCGATCTTAGCGTTTTCTGGTGTTACCAGAACAATACCGATACCAGATCCGCTTTCATTCGACGAGCCATCAACGAACAATCTCCACCCCGAACTCTGAGCAAACAGGTCTTGGAGGCCGCCCCCAGTAGCCAGGTCTGGGATAATCTTCAATTTGTTCGGTTCTCACCTCTGAGGTGAGCTTGTCTGGAGTTCTTTTCTCTACGTTGGCCATAGAGGTCGGCTCGTCATCTATGGAATAGTCGCCCCCAATGTCTGATTCTACAGGGAAATCTGCCAGGAAGCTGGCTAGTGCTTGACCTTTTTCTGCTGTTCGTGGTTCGTATCGAATGTCGAACTCGCCTAGCTGAACTGCCCACTTTGCGACTCTTCCGGGCAGGTCGGTCTTGCCGAGGTCTTTTTTGAGGGGTTGAAAGGCTTCTTCGCAGTCAGACGTCCGCTCGAATGTGGTATTCTTCTTCAGGAGCTGAAAAAGAGGTCGACACTTGTCTGATGGCCTGGATATGAACCTGTTGAGGGCTGCGACTCATCCATTATGCTTGCCTGAGGATCCTCTTCACTTGGCATGCTATCTCAAGAGAACGAGGAGAGTAGGACTGAAGAAGTGTTACTCGGAAATTGGGGAATAATCTCCTTGAGAGAGGGTATCAGATGTTTTGCCATGATGGTGATGACGAAAGTCTGTTAGTTTGGGCCTAGGCCTTTCAGAAACCAGTATACCTTGTGCGTCTCGGGCACAGGACATCCTATCGCACACAAGACTAACATATTATCTTAAAGTGTCTAGCACGCGCACCTGACGGAACGGAATTTCTTTTTTGAACTCCTTATCTCGAAGCCGTGGGCGTTCTACCTGTTTGCATTCGTTGATGCCTGCGTCTTCGATCTCTCTTTGCAAAAAGGGAAGGGAGCCTTTCTGTAACGGCGACAGAGGGTGTTGCCGGAAGTTGTTTTGAAAAACAACATAAATACTTCTTCTTCTACGATATTTCGGGTGAGCATAAGCCGTAGTGACCGACTGACCCAATGGCTTATGCTCACCCACATTTTATTAAATTAATTACTTTACTGCAAGTATCTTATCCTTAATTTATAAATAAGGATCTGAGCCATGAGCGGTCTATTGATCAAGAGTCCCGCTTAGTCCGTCACCTCGTCTTCACTGAACACCTACCCACTCGCCTCCGAGACTTTCTTACCTCTCCGAGAATGGAGGTACTCGATCGTTTTGGGAACGTGAGGGGGGGAGGACACTTTAGGAGAAGTGACCCGATGCACGCCGGGGAACGGCTCTATCTACCTGAAGCTAAGCATAGAGCTTGCTGGCAGCACTTTGACTTCGACAAAAATTAAGTTTAGTACAGGCTAGGTAAGGAGTTGTTGACCACGACACTCTTACTCTTCAGTTATGTGTTCTCTGTTGGTTGGCTTGCCACTCTAGCTGAGTGCCTTTGATTATCATTGGCCGATAGGGATAGCCCCTTCCCTTTCTTCACGTCACCGCACTGAATTCTATGCACTTTACTCACGTTCTTTACTCTAGTCCTGTCATTCTTCTGAGAGCAAGGGTCCAACATATCCGAAAAATAAGGAGGATTCCTCGCCCGCGCTTCGCGCGATACATACCAAAAAGATTTAAAAAATGGTTTTTCTTCTCTTAACATCAGTTTAACTCATCTTTCATCCACTCCCCGATTGGCAGCGCGCGGGGCAGGTCGGCGTCCGGGAGCTCCGCCCAACCAACCCTACCTATCACAGGACCACTAAACTCCTGTTCTAGCTCTTTTTTTAGGCCTTTCAGGCGACAATGGAACATGGCTAACCCATGCATCCACGTTCAGGAATAGCAGTTCATTCGATCAATGACGAGCAAAGGAAGCATTCTGTCTTTCAAACCTTTTCTGATCCCGGATCGCTGTGATGAACGAACATCGGTGCGGGCTCAAGTAGTTTAGTAAATATAGTATATCCGGGTGTCAGTATGAAAGATGGATCAAATCCTCGTGGTGAGGAGGCAGCTTAGTCTCCGTAGTTAATCTCTCTCCTTGGGCACAGAACTGTAAATCTGTCTTTCTCTGCCTAGACCCAAACCAGCCAGCAACTGGAGAAAGGCAGGATGAATCAACACCTCCTACTAATGGGGATCTACTAACCAATGCAACCGGGAAACCTTCTATCAAAAGTTCTGAACTAGCATCCGAAGCTAGGCGGTACTCTGCCTTGTATTGCCGTTACTTGGATTAGGGAAGAAGGAAGGGCTTACACCAGAACTCGTTGATCTGATCTTCTATGCCCGGGAAGGAGGAGTCAATAGAGAGAGCTTCGGATCGAATCTTTGGAATCTCATCTCTAGAGGCAGCATCTTTCTCTAGTTCCGCGCAATCCATGCGAATCCATATGCAAACAAAGGTAGCTGGAACATTTATTAACCTCACCCTTCTTCCCCTTAGACCTTATTTATGGCTCGGACCCTCCTGTACCACCAAGGCAGACAGATACGTTTCCTAGCCCTTGCGCAAGCCTTTCTTTAGCAGCATGGTGGAAACCATTATACTAGCTCCTACTTTGCCTTCACAACCGGCACATACAAGGCGCCTTGTCATCCATAATGCAAAAGGAATTCAGGCGGGGTGGGGGCACTGCCCTCGCCCTGCGAAGGAACTCCAGTCCCAAGACCACAAATCATCGAGTTGCACCGTTGGCTCGGCCTGACCAGCCAGCCATCCGGATCGACAGGCACGCCCCTCGCAAGTCCCGCCAGTAATTGGAGTATTCTATAATCCTTCCGTCCCGTGCCCGCAGTAGGCTTGAGTTATATAACCCTCCGTTCGGTCTGGCTAGTATAGTATCCTTCGCCGAACTCGCCTTAAACAGTAGGCTACAGTCTAAAATACCCCCTTTCCTTCCCCCCGAAGGCTAGGCGTAGTGCATAGCTCTTGGGGATAACAACAGACCAACTGATGAACGAATTTGATCTCTTATGTTCCTGAAGGAGTGAGTGAACGTAGTGAACGGTGCAAGCAGCAAGAGGTGCAACATCAAGTGTTGCGGTTTGATGAATCGGAGGGCTAAATAGCACCTGCTCTTTCGTCACAGCCATCAAGCTAGCAACAAGACGACTAAGCCTATTCGCCCCACAAAGAGGCCGCCTTCGGGACTGCTTAACAAGGAAGACAGACTGTCACACGGCCTAAGAGAGAGAAAGAAAAGTCAGTGACGGCGGAGTCGGTCATTCTACTTCCCGGTTCTTTTACCAGCCAGCCTACGGCACCTGAGCATCCGCACGACGTTCTCATATGATCCTGTGACTGGGCCTAGGCAGTTCTCCAGAAGGGTATCGTCAAGACCTCTCGAGACGAGAATAGACGAAGGGAAAGGAAGGAAAGATATTCGACATACACCGACTGAAGACTGTTTCCTGTGGTTTGTCTTTTAGAACAAGAAGAACATTCTCCTATTACTGTGAAGGAACCCATATTTGGTGAAATAAGTTTATAATCTTTAATTATTACACTGGATGTTGCAGAGGAAACACTGTAAGAAAATGAACTCTCTTTGTTAAAATTTTCTTTCATACCCTTAAGGGGCGACGATTGCGCTAAGAATAAGATGATAATTTTCGGGCTAAAACTAGATTATGGGCGACAACCCACTGAACACATAAGAGTTTTCAACAAACAGGGGGGGGTAGGAAATGCTTCTGAAAAGATGCCTTCGGGTGTCTCTTCATACATTCGAGAGAAGCTTTCCCCTTATCTTTAATAAGCATTGCTATCGCCAATCTCGCAATCTTCAAGCAACTCTATTTTGGTCAAAAGAGCTTATTCTGAGTTCTAATTCCCCGAATTCTGTAAGCTTGCTTGGTCTACTTTGTTCTGATTTCATTGTATTCCTCCGTATTCAGCATTCGCCGGTGTCACAAAAAGCAAAAGCATATCAATTCGTTGAGGCAACTAGTCTTGGTAAGGTTTACCACTGAGGGTAGGCAGTGTGCATTCTTCTCTCGGCTCTAGAACAGGTAGTTTACTTGCTCGACCATAGGGAGAGGGAGAGGAAGAAGGGAAGTTAGCCTTTCTTCTTTCTTTGCCAAAGCGGGGCCCACCGTTATCATGTTGCATGATGAAACCTCTTGGTCTTCATCTGAGAAGTGGTTTTGTTGCTCTCTTGGATTTCAGGTGGTCCGCAAGGGTGACCGGAACCCTTACCTTAATTCTTTGGGGTAACCACTTCCCAATCGTCATCCTCATTGAGATCGGGGTCTCCCCACATTATATCTCCATCTGGGCTATTGACGGCTACCAACCCCCGCAGTATCTCTTCTGAGTAATCAGGGATGACCCGAACTTCGGTGTCCAGAGGATCCATCTCTTCGACGGGTATAGAGACTGGTTGCAGTGCTCCAAACCTTCTTGCGCCAGCTCTTTAAAGACAAAACACTGTCTTAGTGTATGTCCCACAACCTGTGGAACCGGCAGTAGTTGGAATCATCAACTTTATCGATCTCGGCGGGTCGCTTACACGGAGGTAGAGTAGAGTCAGCTGACCGTTAGCGATCAACATGTCAAAAGATGGCGTCTACCTTGCTTTCATCGAAATCCCCAACTTTAGAGAGTCGTTCTTTGAGAGAGATTTTCTTTGCCTGCTTCTTTTCATCCCCGTTTTCGTTCTTTTGCGCAGGGGCGTTGGGCTTTTTCCTGTCCAGCGATTTGTATCGCCATTGATTCTTTATTTTTTGTTTTAGAAGACTCGCCTCTTCTGATCTACGACCACCCTTCTCTTTTTCATGATCTTTGAGGGCAGCCTCTGTTTCCGTGGCAATGGCTAAGAGCTCCCCCAGTGTTTTAAGCTTCAAGCCCACACCAGCTTCAGGCGTGGCTTAAAGTTAAAATTCATTCGACACATGTCAGTCAGACTCTCGTGGGAGTGTGGCTCTGGGCATTTTACTGCCAACGCTCTCCATCCTTTCATAAAGGAATCGACTGAATCATTGTGCGCTTGCTTAGTGGCACACAGCTGGCCTGTGGTGGATTTTTCGTCCTCATCCGCCCACGAGTTTATGGTTCCAGCAGGCAACCTGGCATACCAATCGAATGCAGTCTCGCAGAGGGTGCTTACGAAAAGACGTATCATCAAAGCGTCGTTTCCGGCAATGCCCCCAGTAAATGCCTTAAAATTACAAATATGCTGCCTAGGGGCCCCTCTCCCGTCAAAAGACTTCAGGTTGGGTTGTTTGAACTTGGGGGGAAAGGCCTTTCCATGTAAAGGGGTATGGCGCGACAATCCCTTTTTGCTTCATTTAACTTTCTTCATTCAATTGAGAGAGAGTCTGTTGAAGATCCCTCCGCCCTATTAGTAAAGCTACTTGATCATCTTCAGATTGGCGTATCTCCTCGTGTCGCGAGGACTGCCCCTCGGTCATGTTCTTCTGTGGATTACTGGTTTCGCCAATTTTTTCTGACCTTGGGGATCTCCTTGTTCTGCCTTGTCTTTTGAACAAATAAGAGCTCGCATAGCTTCTCTAATCTCCATCATCTTATCTAGCCTTTCTTCGGTACTTTTGTTGAGTTTGGCTGTGGCTTCTTTAGGGGGTATTTCGTCCTCGTTGGTTACAAAGACGTGTTCTGTTCTTTACACTTCTGATGAGACGGTACGTGCCAAGTCTTCGGACTCATCGGAAGACGGGTCATCACCGGGTTCTGTTTGGCCTCCGGGATTGTCATATATGACAACCGATGTTGCTCGTGACACTTAAAATCCTTGGCCTTGTTTTTCCAACCTCGCCCTCAACTAATACTTAGTTAAGCCCTAAAGCCCTCGCTCGCGTTCGCCGAGATTCAGTTTCAAACAACTGAGCAAGAGGGATGTCGGAATCTATTTCGGGGACCATTTTGCCCTTCTTTTTCCGCCTTACCCACCATGTTAACTGTTACAACAGATTCTTCGTGCTCTTTTGGAACCCATTTATGGGGGCTGCTTTGGTGTTTGGGCAAGCTTTCTTTTTATTGCCCGTTGACGGGCCCTTCGGCCTCCCCTTCTTTTCTTTCTGTTATGACAAAAGCCTTTTCTTGCCGGCCTTCTTTCCCATTCCAGCGGCTTGTTTGTTCGCTCGTAGATGCCTCATCGTTCTCAACATGTATGTTTCCTTTGCTGATCCGGTCTTGAATAGTTTGTTTGAGTGTTGGTGCCATGCCCCCCAATTCCATGGTACTTCACAAGTAGTCATTCGTATTGCACCATCTCGGTTTAGGCCGAAGAAGGAAGGTTTAGTTTTCGCGCCCGTTCTACTCGCCCTTTCCGTCCAAAAAAGACGGATTCTAAGGTTTTTCCCAGGTTAGAGAACTTTCCCCGCTGTCCTTCTTTCAGCCGGTCCTAACTTCCTTCTCTTCTGGTTAATCCTATGAATCGGTAATCGGATCGGCAACAGGTAACAGGCTTTATCTGGGTTCAATTCCTTGATTCCTACCCATTGGATTAATTCCTTCGATGCTTGCTCGGAGCGGGGTCGACTCAATATCGAGAGACTCACCTACCGAGGACTTTATCGCACCTTTATGTCTCCATCTCTCGAGTCGAGCTCAACCTCTGGCGGGTATTGTTTGGTCTGGAGTGCGGTGCATATTTCTGGATGAACCCCTGTTTGAAGATGAGTGGATCGGGAATCTAACCCAGCGAAGAAAACGCCTACTTATAAGTCAGGCGCACTAGCGCACCAAGCAAGAAAACGGCTGGATTGACTGGCTAGCTCGTGCAATCAACGAAAAATTCCTTCGCGTTAGTAAGCCAAGCAAGCCTGGTTCCCGGGCACTACGGTAGGACGTGGATCGATCATGACGAGAATGGACTTCTCCGTAATGTAATGTAATAGAAGAGTAACAGTCCAGTTCCCCGGGCTTTCTCCCTTCTCGACCAGACGAAGGAGATATGCATTCAATTCAGGCGGGTAAGGGCTTGGCTTGACC